AAAATTTTATCTAACTCCATATATGTGTATATGGAATATATGAAATACATATGAGCGGAGGAATAAAGATAAAGAGAATTTTCTATTCCAATTGGAATTTGCAACAGATCAAATTGGAACGAAATTCGAAATTGAGCAATTTTACTTAACTGAGTTAGACTTATGGAGTTTCGTATAGAATAGCAAACCAAAAAGTGATTCCATTTCGACTATTATTATGATATTAATATTCCAATACGATTGGATAACAGATACCGGTAAAATAACTAGATTCGGGATTTGATCTGTTCGATGAGCTAAAGTAAAGACCTAATCATCAGAAACAATCAATATAATCAATAGAAAGTTGATTTTTTTAGCATGTAGTTTTTTTTGTGACTTGAATTGTTAAGCTCAAAGCAAAATAGTTTGCATAGAAGAGATAGATTTTGATCTATTTTTGGTAGTAGAGTTCACATAATACGATTTAAGCGCATAATAAGAACATAAGATAAAGAAGGCCCTTTTTTAACCCTATACGGATATATATAGCTATCTATATGCGTCTCTCTTTTTATATTGCAGTTCTATCTATTCTGGACATCACGTGTCATGCCCTATCAAAAGTTCTATTTTCTCTCAGAATTATGGACAGATCAGATATTCGATTAGTTATCTGTGTAAGAATTTACAGTCTGGGGTTTACATATATTCCTAATTGTTGTTATAATTGAAATTGAGAAGGATTTTTTTTATTGAAAAGAATCAATACTGATTCCTTACTTACATATCAATTTCAATTTTCTGCTATCCCTAGCATTAGAGAAATACAATTGGAGATTCAAATCCAAGAATTGTTTATGAATTCCCATTCAATAGTTAATGGTTCCAATTTGTCTCCTTTTGTGAATGAAAATTGACATTTGGTTTTTTATTTCGGGGAAGGCATTTCCATATTTTATGGTTTAAGTTTAGATAGTATATGTTTTAAGATACTATAAAAATTAATCGAAAAGATAGATCCAATCCAAATCAAAAACAAGGAAGGATTTCTTTTATTTCTATTTGATTTAAATTCATTTTTCATTTAAATTCATTTAAAGGGATTAAGATTAAAAAAATGGGATTTAAAGATGTTTCAAGATGCAAGTAAAAAGGGAAAGAGAATATTTTCGTCTCTTTTTTTTAGCACTTTGGCGACATGGCCGAGCGGTAAGGCGGGGGACTGCAAATCCTTTTTCCCCGGTTCAAATCCGGGTGTCGCCTGATTAACAAAAGACGCAAAATACCTATTATCTTATGTTTTGTTGATATAATTTGTCAAATTTGTCCACAACAGAAGAAGTCGGAGGAAAAGGACTCTTGATACTCCCTTGATTCTAAACATCTGAGGGTTCTGTTTTCTAGAGTACTGTAAATTCTTTAGGAGTCAAGGAAAGTTTATAGTAATGAAAGGAAATCCGTAAATCTTGATATAATAGTCCGCCCAATACTTACTACTAATGTATAGGGACTGTTTCTTGATTGAATGGCGGGATAGAAAATCGAATTAGTAGTTGTGGAAAGCGCGGAAGATACTTTGTATACAAATTCATAAAAATTATTGAGTACTTAGGAATTTAATCAATCTAATATCGATTGAATAGATAATTGGATTTTACTTATACATATCTATTCTATTTTTTTACATACATTTTGACTTTTCTATTTTTATATAACGTACAAAAAGAAATTATTTCTTTTTGGTTTAGGTAATTCCTAGTCAAGAATGGAGTAGGTTGTCTTCAAATTGTTTTCCAGAGAAAATCGAGAAACGTTAAGGATTAGATCAAATAGAAAGGGCTATGTAAAAAAAAAACGAAATAGGAGTATGTAATAGATAACGATCCATTTTGATTCTAGACTTTTCGATTTTTTACTTAATGAAGAACAACAAAATAAAGACTAGGTCTTATTAATCTTATATCTTAGTCTTATTAATCTTCTATCTTAGTAAGATTTTATTAACACTTCCAACTTCCCGGGGTTTTGCCCTTATTTTGTTTTTCTTTGTCCTTGTGTTTAATCTTTTCCAATTCTACTAGCAATCCTATAAGAATTTCTTGCAATATAGAAGAATTTCTTCTAATTCATTCTATTTCTTGAATTCTTTCATCAATGGTATTGGGCAAAATCCCTTTTTTGACTCTGTGCCGGCGATTCTATTATTATTAGTATTAGTGAAGAATAATGGAAAATTTATTTCATATTCATATAGATAGGAGACATAATTCACATGGATATAGTAAGTCTCGCTTGGGCTGCTTTAATGGTAGTCTTTACATTTTCTCTTTCACTAGTAGTATGGGGAAGAAGTGGACTCTAAGGATACTATTACTTGAGTTCAGAAATCAAACTGTACCGATTCTTTTAGAGATCGTTCTGCAAAGACTTTTTTAATTTAACTATTGAAATTGAATTCAAATTCAATTGAATTAAAAGGATCTTCATTATATTCGATTATATTCGGGTGGAGTAATGTATTCTATGAATAATATATTAATAATATATGAATAATACCCTTTTAATCTAAGATATCTTATCTTCTTCGACAAGTCACATATTGCGCACTTAGTGCTTAGTTTAGTATTTGTTTTATTATTTTAATTTTATTTTAAAAATTGGATTTATGCTATATTTTATTGACTTGACTCGTTTCATATCATGATTCAAATCTTTAAAAGATTAAAAAATCTGTGAGGTTTACTTTACTAATCTTTTTCCTCGACACCGGAAAAGGTTTTTATAGAATTCTTTTCCTTGGATGATCTGTTAACTGCTCAATCAATTACTTCTGCCTTCTTCTTCAAAATGGTAAAAAAAGATTTCTTGATTTTCTTTTTTTAATATATATGTTCTTTTATTTATATGTTTATATGCCCAGACTCTTTTTTTTTCCTTTTCATTTATTTTATTCTTTCGTTAAATGCGATTCCGTAATTTCTATTGAAAATAATCAGAAATCTAGGAATTCGAATTGTAAGAGTAAGAGTTGCTTTTCGACTATTTCAGATTAATTGGAATCAACACAAATGAAGAAAAAAGAAATAGAATTGGGGCTTTATGTACATTACATAGAGATAATTGATTTCTAGATATATGAATATGGATATAAAGATGATATTCTAGATTGATCTACATTAAGTATATTTTTATTTAAGTATATATTTGTATATAGTACAACTGTATACACTAGAATAACAAAAATAGATAGTATGGTAGAAAGAAAACTTTTCTTTCTACCATACTATCTGATCTCATAGAATACTGCTGATTCTAGTCCGCTCATTTCATCTAAAACGGCGAAATTGGAATACTTTTCATTTTCTAATCGCCGATATTAATAAGAACTAAAATAATATTAATAAGAACTAAGAAGTCAAGTTTCATTCAAATTAATCACTTTGACTGACAGTTTTTACGTATATTATAAGTAAAAAGGCAGTAGGAACAAGAATGAACAGCGCAGTAGCAATAAATGCGAGAATATTTACTTCCATAGTCTCACTCTTTCGTTTTTCTTTACTTTGCAATAACTCGGGATTTAATCCCATAGAGATGATAAATCTTTCGCCTCTAAATTCAATGATATGAATTCCATCTCGATGATATCGAATCGAATCAATATCATGAATAACAATATCGGAGCTATCAAATCAATTTATCGTTGGTAATTGAATAGTATAACATAGAAAGATCGTTTATCCATACCGAATCCAAAAATGGATTCCTGGTATAATCGAGAATTTTTTTTTTTACTTTATTTTTCATTCTTTTACATTCTTTTTTTTCTATAAAATTCTCGCCTTCCTTAGTACAATCCATTTGTCGAAGTCTCATCTAACCGTGTTTTTTTATTTTGAGACTTAGACTCGTTATAAACAAACCCAAACAAAGAAACAATAGAAGCAAAATGGAGAAAGGGGAATTAAGTTCTAAACTCTTTGTTAATGATCTAATCTTATTGTAAGTAAAACAAAAAAAAAGTGTGATAAAGACAAGGGCAAGTACAGTATAAAAAAGATCGAATATTCTACCAAATTAAATTTTATTTGTATCGTATAAATACAAATTCGATTTGTGTATGGACTGCCACAAAAGATATGGTACTCGATTCGATTTCATTACACGAATCGGTAGAAATCAAAAAAGTCAAACTCAGTATGGTATCTCTTGGAATCCTGAATATAATGTTATCTATGATTGCACTAATCCATATATGTCTTTATCAATCGGTACTAGTTGAAGAACTGAAAATTCCCATATTTCTATTTGCTTTGATAAGAACTGAAAAACGAAAATAAATATGAAAAATATGAAAATAAATAGAAAAAAAGAAATAGAAATAAGAATAGAAATAATAAAAAATAAGAAAAAAGAAAAAGAAAGAAATGGAAATAAGGTTCCCTTTTGAAATGAAATTATACTATTTGTCCTCGTTTGACAGAAAATGGAGAGAGAATTTGATATATATATATTTTTTAGTAAATTATTGAATTTTGATCTGTCGGGACTGACGGGGCTCGAACCCGCAGCTTCCGCCTTGACAGGGCGGTGCTCTGACCAATTGAACTACAATCCCAGAGAAATGAAATTAAAGTATAGAGCATACATATTCTTATGATTTCATTCAAACCCTTTCTAGTTAGATTTTAGATTGGAATTGCCACGTTGTAACAGAGACGTGAGTTTTCTATTGCTAAACACATGGATATAAACTTTAGCGATAACGACACGGATTACTACTCATTTTTTCATTATGTCAAATCCAAATCGATTGATAATCAATCTTTCAATGAAAAAAGAGTCTTTTTTTCTTTACATTTCTCTTTTTCTTAGACTTTATACTTACAAATACTGATATGAATCTGGATCAAGAGCAAGATCCGAATTTGTGGAAAAAAAAAATAGAGCAAATCAAATAAATATCAAATAAATAATAAATAACAGGTAAAAATATATCAGAAATTTTTACTTGTGTCCGCTTTTTTACGTATCAAGCATTTCAAGAGAACAAAGGGGTTATACCATTTCGTGGTGGATCAGTGAATTATTGGGCCGAGCTGGATTTGAACCAGCGTAGACATATTGCCAACGAATTTACAGTCCGTCCCCATTAACCGCTCGGGCATCGACCCAGGAAGAATCAACTCCAGACTTATTATATTAACTTAATATATTTTAATATATTTTATTTATATTAACTTAATATATTTTATATTAAATTAATATATTTTATATTAAAAATCCATGATCAACTTCCTTTCGTAATACCCTACCCCCAGGGGAAGTCGAATCCCCGCTGCCTCCTTGAAAGAGAGATGTCCTGAACCACTAGACGATGGGGGCACAGTTGCCCGACCGTCAGCATATTATGCTCATAGTATGAACAGTTTTTTGAAATTGTCAATATAACGAAATAGTCTAATTAGATTTGAAAGATCTTTCCGTCTTTCATGATTATTTTTGATTCGTCATTTATATTCATGAATTATTCATTCTAATATCAATTGGAATTTTTATTATTTTTTTTTTTTTTATTAATTATTTTTTTTTTTACTAATTATTTTGTTTTTATTTTAATTTAAAAAATATTTTTAAATATTTAAAATAATATATAAAATAATATATAAATATAATAAAATAGAATAAAAAAAAATAATAAAATAGATAAAATAATAGAAATCGAAGAAATAGAATAGAAGAATAGAAATAATACGAAAGATTCTTTCCTTTCAAGAAATGGAATGATTGATTTACCAGCAAGTCGTAAAGGAGGGTTAAACCCCACTTCTTCCGCTTTCATTCATTGATTGCCTCATTGGTAAGTAAGGGGGCTGGGCATATCTCTATCGCCGACTATATTAATAATATATATATACTTATTAATTATACTTATTAATTTGAATTTTATTAATAATAAATATATTTACTTTACATAGATTTGATTTATAATCGAGTTCCCTAGATATATGTTGTCTGCATAGTGGCTCATTCCTGAATTGGATCAAATGGGCCCTTTTAACTCAGCGGTAGAGTAACGCCATGGTAAGGCGTAAGTCATCGGTTCAAATCCGATAAAGGGCTTTGGCCTTTTTTTTTTTTTCAAAAAAACTCCAGCGGTAGTATTTTTATTTGATTTGAAAGGACAATAGAGATGTTGTTGATATTTGTAATAAAAAGAAAAATAAACAAAAAACTCTAATAATTCATTCTAAAATTTCTATATTATTATATAATTTTAGAATGAATTTTAGTATAAGAATTATAGTTATAAAGTTGAAGATTTGTTTATTATATTATACTGAGATTATATTATACTGAGATAAGCTGGTTCTTAAATTGCGAAAATTAAATTAACCGTAAAGTTTAGATTAGAAATCAACAAAAGAAAAAGTAAGTGGACCTAACCCATTGAATCATAACTCTATTTACTATTATGAATATTCAAATTCGATATAATGAAATTGGAACAGTAGATCCGCTATCCGCTTTTTCTTTAATTTTCATATTTTTTTTTATTAGACTCTGAAAAAATTTGTCGATATTTCTGATTCAATTTTCTTGTTTTTGTCCCTAGTTATTCTATAGGAATAAATAGGAATAAATCACTATTCCCTTCTTCCGCAGAAAAGTTTTTTTGAAGTGACAACATAAGACATATAATAAAGATTTAAAATATCTTTCTTTAATTCCAGACCAAAAGATCCATTTTATATTGATAGTTTTATACGTATATAAGATTTATCTTTTATGTATAAATAGATAATCAAATTTATATATCTATCAGATAATGGTTTCATGGACCAAGTCTTTCCATATCGATGCATACACAATATTTTTATTACACCAAGACAATATAATGCAGAATAACTAAAAAAAAAAATTTCATGGAAAGTTTCCTATTATTATTTAATATTGCATTGAATTAAATAAGAGGAAATCCCCTTTTTCTTTTCTGACAGATAAAAAGTAAATAGAATAAAATAAAATATTTGAAGTGTCTTTCTTGCTTTGGCCTGTGAAAAGACATATTCTGGGGTTTTAGTTCATATTCTATTCATCTGAAGGCAAAAGAAATAGAATAATAAAGGAAAATCTAATAAAGAAAAAAAAAAAAATAAATAAAATGAAAGAATAAAGATAAAAAATAAGAAATAAAATTAATTAAAATGAATATTGTAGTCGTTTACTGCATATGCATATAGAAATTCGAAAAGTACAAAATATTGATTTTTTAATTTTAAAAATCAATCTGACTAACAAGATAAGATCCACGAATAAGATTCGTTTTATAGAATGAGAGGATTCAGTCTGAGGAGCAACTGGTCAGGAGGGGGAATCACTTGTTCCTTGAATCGCTCTTTTAAAAAATTCATCTATCCAATTCTAATTGGAATTGATGACTCACAAAAAAATTCATGTTGATATGGTTATTAAGGCTAAGAATAAGTTAAAATAACCGAATTTGGTTCATGATTT